TATCTGATTAAACCCAGGTATTGTAGACATTCCCTCAGTTCCATCCAGGGGCATTTTTTATTTCCCATTTATTGAAAAAATCCCATTCCATTATTGGTTCATTCTTCATCAATTCGTATAAATTGATCTAGCAATGATGGAATTTCTATTCTGTTTACAGAATCACATGAAATTTTACCCAACTCCCTAGATAACATGGTAATGTATAAAATACATATGAACGGAGGAATAAAATGAAGCGAATTTTCTACTCAAATTGAACCTGGCATTCGAACTTGCAACAGGTACAAAAATGATAAAACATTCCTGGAAACAAAATTCTGCCACTTAAACTTAATGGAGTTTTGTATAGGATAGCAAAACAAAAGCGATTCCATTTTTACCATTATTATGATATTACATATTCCAATCCGATTCGATATCTGTGTAAAAATTTCTGTTGTGTGTTTACATATACTCATAATTGTCGTTATAATTGAGAAGGATTTTTATTGAGAAGAATCCATTTAGTTATGTATCAATTTTGATTTTCTTGTCTCATTAAGGAAATACAATTTGAGATTCAAATCCAAGAATCCTTCATGAATTCACAGTCAACAAACAGTTAATGGTTCCAATTTGTCCGAAATTTTGTTTTTTGTTACTGAAAATCCGCATTCCATTTTTAAATAAAAAAGAGTTTTTAGGTATTGGGTGTTTTGAAATACTATCCAATCAGGATGGATCCAATCCAATCAAAAAGGGGGATTTCCTTTATTTAGTATTTAGGAAGGGGATTAGGATTCACGATAACAAGTACAATAAAAAAAGGTGGGGAGCATTTTCAGCTATTTTGTATACCTTTTTGGCGGCATGGCCGAGCGGTAAGGCGGGGGACTGCAAATCCTTTTTCCCCAGTTCAAATCCGGGTGTCGCCTGATCAACAAAAGACTCGAAATCCCCCATTCTGTTATGCTGATATAATTCGCCGAATTATTCACCACTAGACGCAGAGAAAAATATGGATACTTGCTTTATTCTAAGCATCTGGGGGTTCGCTAAACTTTATCTCGAAACCCTAAAGTAAATAGTAAATCATTGATTCCAAGAAAGATTATAGGTATTAGTTAGTGGAAGAGATATCAAGACTTACGATTCCCTTTACTAATGTAGTGTTTACTGACTGGGTCTTGAATTAGATTGGATGGATAATTTTTTTGATAGAAAAAGTGCAAAAAGAAAGAATTTCTTTTCAGTAATCCCTAGTTAAGAATGTAATAGACCGTCTCCCGACTATCTCTGTGAAACAATCGGTCGATGGTAAGGATTCGATCAAATGGGAAATACAGGTACGTAATAGATGGTAATTTATCTTGATTCTATATTTTTATGCCCTTAGTTTCTTTTTATTTATGAAAGGCAACAAAAGAAAGAATAAGTCTTATTATTACTACAGGCTCTATAGTAACAAAAACCCCCTTGCCCCGATATTTCCAAGGATGTCACTACATATTTTGCTTGTACTTAATCTTTGCCGATTCTACTAGAAATCATATAGGAACTTGTTATAAGTGGATTTATTGGATTGGTTCATCAATAATAATGTTGGAGCAGAATCCCCCTTTGACTCTGTGCTATGGATTCCACTATTATTAGTGAGCACTAATGGAATAACCTTTTCATATTCAGAGAAATTGGAGACATAATTCACATGGATATAGTAAGTATCGCTTGGGCTGCTTTAATGGCAGTCTTTACATTTTCCCTTTCACTCGTAGTATGGGGGAGAAATGGACTCTAGAAGTACTACTAATTGAGTTGAGGAATCAAACTGTATCAATTGTTTTATAAATCGTTCCGCAAAACGTTATTTAAATCAAATTGAAATTCAATAAAAATATTGTTATTTCGAAATTCCATTGGACTCGAATGGAGTCATGTATTAAATGTATTATATGAATAATTCCCTTACCTTTCAATTAAACGGATATTTCAATGATTCCTATGCTCGTATTTCGAAAGTCAAATGAATGGAAAATGGATTCCAACTAAATTCTTCCTAAATTTTCTATTTCACGGACCCCTTTATTTGTATTTGTTTCCTCCTTTTCAAAAAGAAAGTCATTCCGTTATTAAGTGTAATAGTGGTTGTGCAACAAGATACTATGCATAATACGAATAAAACTTTACCTTGAACAAGTCACATATCATATTATCCACTTACCACTTGTTTTATTATTTTAAAATGGAATTTATGCTTTACCGACTCATTTCATATCATATGATTCGAGCGTTACCAGTGAGGTTTACTACTCCTTTTCGAAATCCGAAGAAATTCCCATAGATAGAACTCCTTGGATCGTCTGTCAACGGCTCAACCAATTACTTCTTAGGAATGTTAAAGATTAGTTAGTTTTCTTTTATTAAATACCCCATACAATTTTTTCTTCATGATTTGATTCTTTCGACAGATACGGCAATTCATATACGAAATAATCCCAAATAAACGAATTAGAGCCGTGAGAGTATGAATTGCCTTTCGATTATTTCAGATTGATCGGAATCAATACAAATCAAATAGATGTAACAAAGAAATGGAATTGGGGTGCTATATGCAATATATGAAATTGATATCTACATAAAATAGATGTAGATTGATCTATACTATATTAGGTCTGTATCTTTATACAATACAGTACAACCTTAATACACTACAATAACATTAATAGATAGTATGGTAGAAAGAAGGATTCATATATTTCTTTCTGCCATACTATCAGATCTCATAAAATACTGCCGATTCTAGTCCACTCATTTAAGACGCAACATTGGAATCCTTTTCTTTTCATTTTACTTCTTCAATCATTGATAAGAACTAAGAAGTCAAGTTTCATTCAAATGAATTATTTTGACTGACCGTTTTTACGTAAATGATAAGTAAAAAAGCAGTAGGAACTAGAATGAACAGCGCAATAGCAATAAATGCGAGAATATTTACTTCCATAATCTCATCTTTTTTTTACTTCCCAATAAATAACTCGGGATTTAATCCCATAGAGATGATAAATCTTTCGCCTATAAATTCAATGGTCATTCCATCTTGATGATATTGAATCAGTATCATGAATAACAACATCTGAGCTATTAAAGCGATTCATCGTCGAGAATTGAATAGTATAACATAGGAAGATCCTTTATCCATACCGAATCCAAAATTGGATTCCCAATCCAATCAAGAATGGCTTATTTATTATTCTTTTCCATTCTTTCTTTTCTATAACCTAACGTCTTCCTTTTACAATCATCTGATGAGATGAAGTATCATCTAACCACCTTTCCTCTTCTCTTTTCTATTGTTCACAAATCTAAACAATAATATAAGCGAAATAAAATCAAAAAGGAAGGAGTTCCGTTCTAAACTCCATTCTTTATAATGATTTCATTTTCTTGGAAGACAAAGAAGTGTGATAAAGATGAGCCCCGGTCTAAATAAAGAATTTAATATTCCACCCAATTCACTATTTTTTTAGTATTTGTTGTTCTTTCTTCAATGGACCTTTAAATAAAAAAAAATAGGAAAGAAAAAAGGATTCCCATTAATACCTAATAAAAGGGCTGGTATCTTGTTTGATCTTTGTTTTATTAATGGACTCTTTCCTTGAATTAGTACTGTATTGGAACACATATATTAAAACAAAAGCTCGGTGTGTAGTTTGAATGGGATAGATTGTTTCAGATCCAAATTAGTAATTTAGAGTACACAAAATCGAAGTCAGAATACGCCTCCCTCCCATCAATCGGGGTTAGTTGAAGGAATGGAAATTCCCGTATTTGTTTGATGAGAAAAGAAAAAAAATAAGGATCCCCTGAGATTCTACCCCTTGTCTTGTCCCCCCTTTCACAGAAAATGGAAAGATGGGTTGATCTATTTATTGGATTCGTCGGGACTGACGGGGCTCGAACCCGCAGCTTCCGCCTTGACAGGGCGGTGCTCTGACCAATTGAACTACAATCCCAAGGAAATAAGGTGTACAGCCTACATACATATTCTTATGATTTCATTCAAACCATTTCTATTTAGTTAGAATCGCCATGTTGTAAGAGAGAAGAGGCACGAGTAATATATTGATATCCGCATGTGTAAGCACTTGAATGGGGGCGACAGGGATTACTTTACTGGTAATACTTTTGTTATTGGTAAATCGATTGATAATCAATCTTTCAATAAAATTTTTTTTCTTTATTTCTTTAGACTTTATACTTATAGATCCCGATATGAATCTAGATCCTTAGCAAGATTAGAATTTGTGGGAACAAAACAAATAAATAAAGAGATATAGCAGAAAATTGGACTCTTTTTTTTTATTCTTTTGTACCAGGCATTTCTGAAAGACAAATGATTAGATTATCTCAGGATGGATCAGCGAATTAATGGGCCGAGCTGGATTTGAACCAGCGTAGACGTATTGCCAACGAATTTACAGTCCGTCCCCATTAACCGCTCGGGCATCGACCCAGTAAGAATCCGCTTTAGGCTTATTGATAATCCATGATCCACTTCCTTTCGTAGTACCCTACCCCCAGGGGAAGTCGAATCCCCGCTGCCTCCTTGAAAGAGAGATGTCCTCAACCGCTAGACGATGGGGGCATACTTACCCGACCGCTATCATACTATGAGCATAGTATGAACAGTTTTTTGAAATTGTCAACATAATGGAATTGTATGACTAGATCCGAAGGATCTTTCATGATTTTATAGAAATTTTTGATTCGTCATTCATAAATCATTCATTCGAATCACATTTTATACATTCTAGTATAGTTAAACATAATATTAGACATAATATATAAATAAAAAATAGAAAAATAAGAACTCAAAATTACTAATAATAATACGAAGGATTCTTTCGGGAAGTGACAAAAAAGAGGGTTAAACTCCATTTCTCCTACTTTCATTCATTGATTCACCCATTGTTAAGATTTAAGATGAGATAGGCCTATCTCACACCAAATCAGGAAAT